CTATGAATGACCCAGTATCGAATACTGGTAATAATATCCGCAAAAGAACGTTCTCCTGTGCTTCCAGACATGTTGAGCTCCGCATATTCTTGTACAGTCAGGGGGGGGCCGATTCCGTAAAAGATTAAATCAGTAAATGGAAATTTACTGAAACCAATCTTTGTGAGATCGTCAATATTGTACCAAGGGTGTTTTTAGAGTATACCGAATCAGTATAGCTATCCTTCTTCTGACACAGCAATGCAATTTCACAATCAATATCGAAATGAAGTGTTAGATAATTTCTTTCTTCTTTTCTTGTTGCTTGTCGATGTAGAATTTTGTACCATTTAATATAAAATTCCTCAAATTCCTGTAGTATAAGGATTTTCTTCAGTAGAAACTGAAGATCAAGTAAAATGTGAATTCGACAGGTTGGTTTCCAATAATTTATGAAGGAGATTCTCATATTCTTACGATTCAATTAGACGTTACATCTAAAAACATACGTTTTGTGGTTGTATAAGATGTTTTTTGTTGGAATCTTTTTTTTTTTTTTTAGGAATTGGTTGGCCACCCAGTAACAAGTAACAATAGTAGATTCAATGAAAGAAAGAGGAACAACGAATAAATAAAAAACAATAAATATTCGTGATGCACGCATTATTCTATTAGCCCCCCAAGGGGGTCCTTCGTGACCTAATTACAAAGATGGGTCTTTGTAATATGGAAAGATAAAATGTAAAACCCAGTTTCGATTGATCTTATCGTGCGATACTTTTTTCTTTTCAATCGCGAGATTATGTGAATGAACTACTACTGAGTTCGCTTTAAAGTAAAAAAAAAAAAGTGCATTAGAAGTGTCGTTCGAAAAAAAAAAATGGATTCGATATTTCGATACAATAAAAAACAATCAAACTTATTTTCCAATTTTATTCCAGAGTGATTCAAAGAGAGTTTCATTTTGTGAATGAAGTTATAAAAAACGTTCTTATTATTACTTTATTTATAATTTCTAATATTCTATATATACATATAGTTAGTTATATACATATATTAGTTCAGTCAACTCAAGAGTTGACCGATGAATCTATTGATTCAAAAGCGTGGGATGGGTAAATGTCACAGATGATTAATTGATTTCTTACTTATGTTACTCTATTTTTATTAGTATCGTCTATAATAATTAGTATCGTCTATAATAATTGATGAATCAAATATTTTCAATTGAATTTATCCTTTCAATTGGTTGGTATTTTTGTTTATCCTCGTATCTTTCAAAAATTGAAACTTAGGGAAGTGCTTTAGAAACATATGTATAAAAAGAACATATTTCATTTAGCCTTTTCATGCCTACTATAACTAGTTATTTCGGTTTTCTACTAGCATCTTTGACTATAACCTCAGCTCTATTTATCGGTCTGAGCAAGATACGACTTATTTGAAATTAATTTAATGAACAATTTATAAAAAAATCTTTCTATGGTAGTTCATATATTCTCCAGTCCCTTACCAATTCTTGGTCATTGAGATGTATAGTCAATACAGATTAATATTTAAGGATAAATATTACCTCTCCCTTCCCCCTTTCAAACAAATTGAAATGATTGAAGTTTTTCTATTTGGAATCGTCTTAGGTCTAATTCCTATTACTTTGGCTGGATTATTCGTAACTGCCTATTTACAATACAGACGTGGTGATCAGTTGGATCTTTGATTAATTAACATCTCGTTTTTTATTGACCTCCTACTTCCTTTAATCCGCGGGAGGTCAAAATTACACTAAAATAATTGAGCAGCAACCTAATTTTGACCTCCCGCGATTAACAAGAACACAGAATCACGCCCTGTAGGATTTGAACCTACGACATCGGGTTTTGGAGACCCACGTTCTACCGAACTGAACTAAGAGCGCTTTATTATCACAATAAATATTTTGTAACCCCAATTTATCTTGCATATATATATACTATAAAAAATAAAAATGAAATATTTATTTAATTATGTATGTACAATTTTATTAATTGATCTCAATTGATCCCTCGTTACTGCTCAGAAGATAAGTAATAGGTAGGGATGACAGGATTTGAACCCGTGACATTTTGTACCCAAAACAAACGCGCTACCAAACTGCGCTACATCCCTTTCAATTGGTCTACAGTGTCATTGTAGAGAATCCCTGTCTTGTTTTCCACATCTTTATTTCCTACATTGATATACGCAAACTATCTTATCATTTCTTCCTTCTTCCTTTTGGTCTCGTATATCATATAACAAACATATAATATGGTAAAAGACTTATATAAAGTATGAAATAAATATGAAATCTACCACAAAAAATTAATATTTTTTTAGGAATTTAAGGCGGAAATGGACGTATTTTTTTCTTTTAATAAATATCTATTTTGTACATTTCAATTTGAATTAGGAACTCCGCGTACAAGTGGTAAGTCATTAACTACATATACACATCCGGTCATATATGTATTACCATTATATATTACAAATTACAATAAAATTACAATAACGAATACAGAAAGAGGAGTTTTTAAAATGCGAGATCTAAAAACATATCTCTCCGTGGCACCGGTAGTAAGTACTCTATGGTTCGGGTCTTTAGCAGGTTTATTGATAGAGATCAATCGTTTTTTTCCGGATGCGTTGATATTCCCCTTTTTTTCATTCTAGCTATTGATATGGGAAGGGGGAAGAAGATTAGAGATACAATCAAATATCTGTAACTAATCCCTACCCCTCCCTTCTTTTTTTCTTTGTTTTTTTTTTTACTTTTCTAAAAAAAAAAAAAAAACAAAGAAAAAGCGGTTTCACCCTCAGTGAAACTATGAACTCGGGCTCAGGCTCAAATTAAATTAATAATAGAATGGAAATGCGGTGGTTGGGGCAACAATATCATACAAGATACTTAACTGAAAATGAAATACTGTACGGCAATTAAAAATTAGAAATATAGTTAGAAATCATTATATTACTTATTATTTCATTATATTACTTATTATTTATTACTATTATTATTTATTACTATATTGATATATTGATTGCAACAAAATATTTCTTTCATAATTTGATTTCGAGTTACCTGCTTCTATTTTTGTGTCCTTTCTTCTTCCTTGCTTCGGGTCGGAAAATTAAAGAATTGAGTGAATCAAAAACCAAAGGAGGTTCATGGCTAAGGGTAAAGATGTCCGAGTAACGGTTATTTTGGAATGTACCAGTTGTGTTCGAAATCGTGTTAATAAGGAATCAATGGGCATTTCCAGATATATTACTCAAAAGAATCGACACAATACGCCTAGTCGATTGGAATTGAGAAAATTCTGTCCCTGTTGTTACAAACATACGATTCATGGGGAGATAAAGAAATAGATCGAACCGATCGCTCGTGTGTCAGTTTTCCAAGGAAGATGCAAAATTACATATTATATATAACAATATATATATATAATTTATAACAATATATATATATAATTTCTTTTTTAATTTATTTAAATATAAACAAATATTTTAATTTATTTAAATATAAACAAATAAATATAAACAAACCAAATCCTATTTCGATCGGATCAAAGATGATGTAGAATTAAGAAATAGGATTGGGATTTTCAGGATAAGGAATAAACAAACCATGGATAAATCCAAGCGAATCTTTCTTAAATCTAAGCGATCTTTTCGTAGGCGTTTGCCTCCGATCCAATCGGGGGATCGAATTGATTATAGAAACATGAGTTTAATTAGTCGATTTATTAGCGAACAAGGAAAAATATTATCTAGACGGGTGAATAGATTGACCTTAAAACAACAACGATTAATTACTATTGCTATAAAACAAGCTCGTATTTTATCTCCGTTACCTTTTCTTAATAATGAGAAACAATTTGAAAGAAGCGAGTCAACCGCTAGAGCTGCTGGTCTTAGAACCAGAAAAAAAATAGGTTGACTCTTCAATTGAATTGAATCAAAATGAAATTCCAATCCAAACTCAAATGCGGATTGACGTTTTTTTTTTTTTGTTCGAAAAATCGTAAAATCGAAATGTCCTGTCGTAAGAAAAAAAATGGGAGAAGAGGAATAAATTTTTTTTATTTAACGTCTTTCTTTGATGACTTTATCATATTTTATCATACTAATTTCTACTCTACCTTCCCAGAGTTCATTCTCCAAGGAACTCCATTTAATCTATTCCAACGGATTCCTTCCAATCTCTTTATTTTATGATCTCATTGGAAATCATATAAAGACAACTCTTATTTAATATAGCTATTTGTGCAAGTATTTTACGATTAAGAAGTAACTGTCTCTTGTACAGATTGTGTATAAATTTACTATAACTGAAGTATACTATATTCTCGCGAATTACTGCATTTATCCGAGTGATCCACAACCGACGAAAATCTCTCTTTTGTCTACCTCTATCCCGATGAGCCGAAACCAAAGCTCTTATTTTCTGTTGAGTAATAGTACGAGTAAGTCTTGAATTAGCCCCTCGAAAGGTTGATGCAAATAAACGAATTTTTGTTCTACGTCTTCGAGCTATATACCCTCGTTTAATTCTGGTCATTGAATAAATGAAACTTTGATGAATAACTAATCGATTTCCTTTCTTTCAGTTATTCCCTTCCCCTAGTCTATTAATAACAAAACGGATTCTTCCAATGTATAAAATTTAAATTCCAATGGCTTTTGCTACTATAACCTTCCCGACCACGATTTTTTTTTTTCTAGGTGAAATGCCTATAAAAAATTGTATTGATATTAGGTATCAAAAACACATAAAAGTAGTAAATATAAATGGATATAGTGGGTTCCATCGTTTCTATGGTTACTTCTTAAACGGTGAGGTCCTCTCTATACACCGGAGCCCTTCTTTCATTTAATCAATGTTATTGTTAACTTGTACAGTTCACACTCTTTGGCTCTACCCATAATTATCCAGTACGAGGTCTTTCACAATGAGATCTACTTATACAGTAACGGTATTTAATTATGAAGATTAGCTGAGTAGCTGACCCTGTTAGTCCGTTCTTGCAAGAGTAAGGCATAATTTTTCTGCTTTTTAAAATAGTATTTCCCCTGCTTAATGGATATCATTTGCTATCAATGGAGAATTCTTTCTCATCTTAAATTTAAAACGGAGTTGATTGGATTTGCACCAACGGAAACCATACATTTGATACCACAATAGAAGGATAGATCTTTTTGATTTTTAGATATTGAATGGAGTTCTTCCATTCTAGTCTATTCACTGGTACTGATCGTTGATACTGGATCAATTGTTTTCTTTCTTTTGTCCTAGCCCATGATCTGAACGAGTCGCACATACACCCTAGTACATGTTCCTCGTCGCTGAGGACATCCCCCAAGAGCGGGCGATTTCGTGACATTTCTGATTGGCTGTCTTGTGTTTCTAATAAGTTGTTTAATAGTTGGCATATTGAATCATATACATAATGGGCTGGTTTAGATCGATCTTAACCGGATGATTATGAATTATTTTTTATTTCTATATTAATATATTTTTTATTTCTATATTAATAGATTAATGAATAGAATATTAAATTAATGAATAGAATATTAAATCCGGTAAGAAGATAAAATCTCAAATCACCAATTCGTCTTAAATTTTTGTTATTTTTTCTTTTTTATTCAGTCGCTACAAGATCAACAATTCCATGAGCTTGGGCTTCTGTTGCTGACATAAAAACATCTCTTTCCATATCTTCGGATACAACCCATAAGGGTTTGCCTGTCCTTTGTACATAAACCCTTGTGATGGTTTCGCGCATCTTCAAAAGTTCTTCCGCTTCCAAGATAAATTCTCCCGTCTGTGCCTCATAAAAAGAACTAGCAGGTTGATGGATCATTACCCTGATGATATAACATAATAAATGTTTATTCTATCTCGCATGATGATAAGGTGAAGAGATAAAGAATAATAAAATATATAATTGAACAACCGTACAGGCATCTTTTACGCATTGCATACGGCTCTATAATGGAATTCGTTTTTACCTTACTTAAATATCAAATAAATTAAATATAGGGTCTATCAGACTCGGGTTGGTAAATGATCCAATAACCACCCTTCTTTTTGTTTTTGGAGTAGTTCAAAAATACTATGATGGCTCCGTTGCTTTATATATTTATTTCGTCTGTTATTTAGCAATCCCAAAGTTTCTTTTTTTTTTTTTTCAAATAAAAAAACAAGATTTTTTTTTTATTTTCATATTCTTTCATAACCTAAATATTGTTAAGAGCCTCCCGGCGTGAAAACAAAAAAGTTTGTGACGCTGAAATAGGCCTCCCGATAGATTAGATAAAATCGGAAATACCTTTTATCTCATACTACTCTTTCGATACATAATTTAAGGGTTAAAAAAATTTATCATATCGAATTCGAAGTGCCATGCTATTATTACTTAATATTAATATTTCATATAGCGCGAAGGCATAGTCTTCTTTTTTCTCTCAAATCAAATAAAAAACTCATTGGCGCCAAGCGTGAGGGAATGCTAGACGTTTGGTAATTTCTCCTCCGACCAGAATAAAAGATCCCATTGAAGCGGCTAATCCCATGCATATTGTCTGTATATCTGGTCGCACAAATTGCATAGTATCATAAATAGCTACTCCGGGTATTACCCATCCGCCAGGAGAATTTATAAACAAATATAGATCTTTGGTATCATCCTCTATACTGAGATATACCATAAGACCAATAAGTTGATTCGAGATCTCGCTATCAACCCCTTGGCCTAAAAAAAGTAATCTTTCTCGATAAAGTCGGTTGATTGGGATAAAGTTGTATCCCTTAGAAACCGTACATGCACCTTTTGATGCATACGGTTCAACAAAAATAACGAAAAAAAAAAAAAGAATCAATGTGTAGATGTAGATTCTAGCGCTTTCTTTTATTTATTTATTTTTTTTTTTCATACCAGGCTTTTAACTTATAAAAAGGGGCTTTTCTTTCATTTTTCAAAAAAGATGGGTTTTGTCCTGTTTTGTTTATCTATAAAAAAAATTACTAAATTTATCTAACTAACTTTTCATTGATGTATTGTTTCATCGAGATACAATCTCAATCGCGATGTAATTTTCTTGTTCCTGAATGGGCTTCTTCAATTTTTTTAGGTTTATGCTCTACTCCGAGTAAAGATCCGCCCGATTTGGATTTGCACATATATGACAAATGCCCCAATACCACGTCCTTTTGCTACGACTTCCTTTTTACAATTTATTTCATGTCTTACAACAGATATTCAATGCATTCATCATATTACTCGATTGATTAACAGTTTGAGATCACTTCTATTATAAATATATAAAGAAATAGAATATGATAGAAATAGTAATCATAAATAGATTTTTTACCGGTTTTTTTCTAAACGGAGCCTGGATACTTCATTTTATTGGCCTAACCAAGATAACCATAAATTATTCTAATTGATAATATTAATCTGTATACCCTCCCGAAAAAATGGATCTAATTGAACTTCACGCTCCAAATTTTTGATAATTCAATCAATCTTTCTTGGGCGAAGGGGAGGATATCTCGATCGGGGAAGAGAATGGGGAAATACCATATGACCCAATATATCTGACAAGTCGCACTATACGTCAATCCACAATGCATCTTCCTCTCCAGGACTTCGAAAAGGTACTCTTGGAACACCAATAGGCATTAAATAAAAGAAAAATTAAGTACTATATCTCACTTTGATGTGAAAGCGTAACAATGGATTTAGTGTCCTACTAATATTGGCCTTTATCATAATCATATTTTATCCATAGATTGACTAAGTTTATAAAAAAAGATAAAGAAGACAAAACAAAATGAATAAAGGAAAATTATTACAAATAAGTCCTTTGAATGATGAACAAATATATATATGCATTCACTCATATAAAATGGTATCAACTCCCCTACCATTGCGTATTGGTACTTATCGGGTGTAGAATAGATCTGCTTCTTTTTGTTCCTACGAACAAAATAGTTTCATTATTACTAAAAGTAATTGAAAAGAATCAAACAAATCAAACAAATATTAATTCTTTCCCCAAGATAATCCACTAAAAAGAGGGTCCACAGCATAGTTTTTTCCAATGCAATAAAGTTACATTGTGTCTATTTTTCATTGATAAAGGGGTATTTCCATGGGTTTGCCTTGGTATCGTGTTCATACCGTCGTATTGAATGATCCCGGTCGTTTGATTTCTGTCCATATAATGCATACAGCTCTGGTTGCTGGTTGGGCCGGTTCGATGGCTCTATACGAATTAGCAGTTTTTGATCCTTCTGATCCTGTTCTTGATCCAATGTGGAGACAGGGTATGTTCGTTATACCCTTCATGACTCGTTTAGGAATAACCAATTCATGGGGCGGTTGGAGTATCACAGGGGGTACTGTAACGAATCCGGGTATTTGGAGTTACGAAGGTGTGGCCGGGGCACATATTGTGTTTTCGGGCTTGTGCTTTTTGGCAGCTATCTGGCATTGGGTGTATTGGGATCTAGAAATATTTACTGATGAACGTACAGGAAAACCCTCTTTGGATTTGCCTAAGATCTTTGGAATTCATTTATTTCTATCAGGGGTGGCTTGCTTTGGTTTTGGTGCATTTCATGTAACAGGATTGTATGGTCCTGGAATATGGGTGTCCGATCCTTATGGACTAACTGGAAGGGTACAATCCGTAAATCCAGCGTGGGGTGTGGAGGGTTTTGATCCTTTTGTTCCGGGAGGAATAGCCTCTCATCATATTGCAGCAGGGACCTTGGGCATATTGGCGGGTCTATTCCATCTTAGTGTACGTCCACCTCAACGCCTATACAAAGGATTACGTATGGGAAATATTGAAACCGTCCTTTCCAGTAGTATTGCTGCTGTCTTTTTTGCCGCTTTTGTAGTTGCTGGAACTATGTGGTATGGTTCAGCAACTACCCCGATTGAATTATTTGGTCCCACTCGTTATCAATGGGATCAAGGATACTTCCAACAAGAAATATATCGAAGAATTGGTGCTGGGTTGGCTGAAAATCAAAGTTTATCTGAAGCTTGGTCTAAAATTCCCGAAAAACTAGCTTTTTATGATTACATCGGCAATAATCCGGCAAAGGGGGGGTTATTCAGAGCGGGCTCAATGGACAACGGGGATGGAATAGCTGTTGGGTGGTTAGGACATCCTATCTTTAGAGATAAAGAGGGGCGCGAACTTTTTGTACGTCGTATGCCTACTTTTTTTGAAACATTTCCGGTTGTTTTGGTAGACGGAGACGGAATTGTTAGAGCCGATGTTCCTTTTAGAAGGGCGGAATCTAAATATAGTGTCGAACAAGTAGGTGTAACTGTCGAGTTCTATGGCGGCGAACTCAACGGAGTCAGTTATAGCGATCCCGCTACTGTGAAAAAATATGCTAGACGTGCTCAATTGGGTGAGATTTTTGAATTAGATCGTGCTACTTTGAAATCCGATGGTGTTTTTCGTAGCAGTCCACGGGGTTGGTTTACTTTTGGACATGCTTCGTTTGCTTTGCTCTTCTTCTTCGGACACATTTGGCATGGTGCTAGAACCTTGTTTCGAGATGTTTTTGCTGGTATTGATCCAGATTTAGATGCTCAAGTGGAATTTGGAGCATTCCAAAAACTTGGAGATCCAACTACAAGAAGACAAGTAGTCTGATACAATATGCTTTGTTACTTGTTACTTTTCATTTTTATTTTCTTTTTGTGATTTTGAGATGGGGTACCAGATAAATCTTGATTTGAATCACTGCCTTTTCTTTGACTCTTGTTCTTTATTTATCCGGGAGACGATCCCAAATAAACAGGTATGGAAGCTATAATTGTAAACCACGATCGAATCTATGGAAGCATTGGTTTATACATTCCTTTTAGTCTCAACTCTAGGAATAATTTTTTTCGCTATCTTTTTTCGAGACCCGCCTAAAGTTCCAACTAAAAAGGTGAAATGATTTGTCATTATCTCAATTGAAGTACGGATCCTCCAAATATTGGGAGGATCCGTACTTCAACTAGTCCCCGTGTTCCTCGAATGGATCTCTTAGTTGTTGAGAGGGTTGCCCAAAAGCAGTATATAAGGCGTACCCAGTAAAACTTACAAGTAAACCAGATAAAAAGATGGCAACTAGGGTTGCTGTTTCCATGATTATATAGTTTTAAGACATTATAAAGTTTTAAGACCACAATGGATCTATGATAAGATCATTTATTTACAACGGAATGGTATACAAAGTCAACAGATCTTACTGAATATAAAATATTATGGCTACACAAACCGTTGAGGGTAGTTCTAGATCTGGCCGCCCAAAACGAACTAATGCGGGGAGTTTATTGAAACCATTGAATTCAGAATATGGTAAAGTAGCTCCTGGGTGGGGAACTACTCCTTTGATGGGTCTCGCAATGGCTCTATTCGCGATATTCCTATCTATTATTTTGGAGATTTATAATTCTTCCATTTTACTGGATGGAATTTCAATGAATTAGATTCACAAGAACCATTAACTGGCTTTTTCAATACAAAGTGAAGCGTTTAGGTTTCTGATTTTTATCCCGTTCTATTTTGGTAGTTTGACCGTGGAATTTCTTTGTTTCTGTATTTCCGGAATATGAGTGTGTGACTTGGTATAAATGATCCTATGGATAGTACAGAGAATGGGTCTGTCATCTTGATAGAGATGGTTTTACTTCGTCGGATATTCATTCTAGTATCTGGAGCACGGAATATATGAAATAGATTATTATTAGAACTATGATTCATACTTAAAGACCTCGTGTCCGGACTTCAAATTTTTTTTTTTCAAAGAGTTAGAAGTTATAAATAGAAATATTTTTATTCTTTCAAACTTTCGTTTATGCTTATTTTGATCAAAGGACAAAACAAAGGTTTCTTTGGTTTGGATTTTTAGTCATTATATCTATTCATTGAATAAGTGATGATCCAATGGTTCTTACTCAGGGAATTTTGGGACTTAGACTTAGTTTGAAAGGGTTTTATTGAATCATCGTGGTTTTAGTATGAATCTGAGGTTTTAATCAATTCATAGGGTCTTAACAAGAGAATTCCTATCAATAATAAAGAAAACAGCAGTAAAGCCGCATTACACATAAATAACACCAAAGAAAATAGGTAAATAGAAGATTCAAGAGGCCTATAACGATCAATATATAGACGAATGAGCCGACTTGATTTTTTGGCATTATAACCACAAAGAAGAGCTTTCGGATTTTTATTCTTTAGTATCTTCAAAAAAAAATTGAATCATAAATCATAGAATTAATAAATTTCAAACTTTATATTACACACATCCGTTAGAACTAGTATTTGGGTGTTTCTGTTTGAGCCGTACGAGATGAAATTTTCATATACGGTTCTCCGGGGGGGTCCCCTTGATTTACCTATCTCAATAAAATCTATGATTGGTTCGAAGAACGTCTTGAGATTCAGGCAATTGCCGATGATATAACTAGTAAATATGTTCCTCCTCACGTCAACATATTTTATTGTCTAGGGGGAATTACGCTTACTTGTTTTTTAGTACAAGTAGCTACCGGGTTTGCTATGACTTTTTATTATCGTCCGACCGTTACGGAGGCCTTTGCTTCTGTTCAATATATAATGACTGAAGCTAATTTTGGTTGGTTAATCCGATCAGTTCATCGATGGTCGGCAAGTATGATGGTCCTAATGATGATCCTGCACGTATTTCGCGTGTATCTCACCGGCGGCTTTAAAAAACCTCGTGAATTGACTTGGGTTACAGGTGTGGTTTTGGGTGTATTGACCGCATCTTTTGGTGTAACTGGTTATTCCTTACCTCGGGACCAAATTGGTTATTGGGCAGTAAAAATTGTAACAGGCGTACCAGACGCTATTCCTGTAATAGGCTCGCCTCTGGTAGAGTTATTACGCGGAAGTGCTAGTGTAGGACAATCCACTTTGACTCGTTTTTATAGTTTACACACTTTTGTATTACCTCTTCTTACCGCCGTATTTATGTTAATGCACTTCCCAATGATACGTAAGCAAGGTATTTCTGGTCCTTTATAAAGAATATATACCATCTTGTAATCAATCATCTATCACTTGGGGTAGGAACACTAGTATTTCATTGCTACAAATATGGATTATTGAAAAAAAAAAAAAAAATAAGACATGTATTGGGATATTTCTCTTCAACTCTACAAAAATGTATTATTTTTTTGACACTCATAGTTGAAGTGAATTTTCCGAAGATAAAATGGATTATGGGAGTGTGTGACTTGAACTATTGATCGGGCCTTGCAGATATATGTCCTTATCTATCTGCCGCATTTGAATTCACAACAAAAAAATGTGTCTTTGTTCCAACCACCGCGTAAGCCCCATACAGAAGATAGGCCGGTTCGTTTGAAGAGAATCTTTTCTATGATCAGACCCGATCATGTCGTGTATGATATGAACAGGCTCCGTAAGATCCAGTAGAATAAGTGATTGACATA